GACAGAATAATGGAAGTATCATTCACATCTTATTATGTATGTGAGAAATCACAAAATTCATAAATAATATAAAATTCATAAATAATATAATAATATAGGGATTTAGGGATTAAAAATGGGATAGGGGTTCTTTAAGATTCTAAAATATGAACAATACTTATTTCTTATGAGTCAAGCCAATAAAATAAATAGGATGAACTGCAAAAATTCTTTATCATGAACTTTCTAACGTGCACATCAACATCAACAATTATATGGCCACGAAAAAGAAATAGTAACATCAAAGGAGATGAAGAAAACGGAAATAAAAAAACACAAAGAAATGGGCTCGATTCTTTTTGTGTAATCCATCTAAGATGAATTTTTAATATTCCCACTCCACCCCTGAACTCTCTTAGACTAGACTTTTAGGTCTTTCAACCAACTAATTAAACCATTCGAATATTGTCGAAATAGAAACATTTTTTTTGTAGCGCAGAAAAAAGGTAAACAAAATCAAATAAATAAAGAATTCATTATATATTCAGCGAATATACCTAAAAAAATGCATCTATTCTTTAATCATCTAGGAAAAATATATCTACAGATACTTAAATAGATACTCATACAAATGAATCATGTGCCAGGAACCAGATTTGAACTGGTGACACGAGGATTTTCAGTCCTCTGCTCTACCAACTGAGCTATCCCGACCATTCTTGACGCATAAGACTCATTTTTATTTTAAAAGATTACTGGAGTCTATGTCAATGAATCTATATCAACTAAGTAAAAAAAAAAGACGAAAAATAAAAGTTTGTAAGTTAGTTTCAGTAGTAGTAATTATTTTGTATTGTTTTGTTAATCACGCATATGAGAATTCCTTGCTCAAAAATAAGATATTCATTTGTACGTTTATCATTAAAAAAAATTCTCTGTGTTTCACATATATATTTCAAAACTTGTGACTTGTAATTATGATAAGAAATTTTTGAAAATAAAAAGACAAATTCCAATTTAGTTGTGAAAGAATAAACTGAATATAAACTGAATAAAACACATAAATAACGACTTAAAGATAGAGAGGATATGGGAAAAAATTAGAAAGTTAAACAGGTCTTTTGGGGATAGAGGGACTTGAACCCTCACGATTTCTTAAGTCGACGGATTTTCCTCTTACTATAAATTTCATTGTTGTCGGTATTGACATGTAGAATAGGACTCTATCTTTATTCTCGTCTGATTAATCAGTTCTTCAAGGGATCTATCAGATTATGATGGAGTGAATAATTTGATCAATGAATATTCCATCTTTTCTTCAACTTGGAATTGATTCACATCTTTCATTTGTGAATATTTTTATCACAAATGGATCTTCATTAATCAATTGAAATAGTATTTCAGTATATATATGTTTATCTTTGATCCATTCCTGGAATTTTGATGGACGGATTCTTTTCCTAATGCAAAAAGGAAAAATCGTCAACTCCGTTTGTTAGAACAGCTTCCATTGAGTCTCTGCACCTATCCCTTTTTTATTATCACTTTCCGAACTTTTCTTTGTTTTCGGAAAACGGGATTTGGCTCAGGATTGCCCATTGTGAATTCCAGGGTTTCTCTGAATTTGAAAGTTCTCACTTGGTAAGTTTCCATACCAAGACTCAATCCAATTAAGTCCGTAGCGTCTACCAATTTCGCCATATCCCCCTCTTTTTTTATTTGATATTTGAATCTCATTATAATGCTTTTTTCATTTCTATTATGAGAATTATGCGGGAACTTTTGAATTCATTAAATACAGATTTTTATATTAAAAAATGTTTTCTCCTATTTTATTGATTTTCTTTCATCTATACTCGATACCATTATTTGCTTGAATTAGAAATGATTCTATTATCTATATATTCACAATTCAATATACACAGATATATACCACATATCTATTTCTATTCTATGCCCCTACTTCTATTATTTTTTCATGCAATTTGGAATACTCGAATGGTCGATTCTTTTTTTTTTTCATCTTAGTTTTTTATCTTATCTTTCCGAATGAAAACATGGGAATCTTTTATTATGATCTGGGTTGGGCTTTTCTCTTTCTTTCATTTTTTTCTTTTTTCCTTAAAGCAAACAGATACAGACTCTCTATAACAAAAACCAAAAAAATGAAAATTTTCATTTTTTTTAGTTTTTGTTGAAATAAACAATCCATTTATTCATATAGAATTGATAGAACTAAAACGAATCTAATGGCTATAAATAACCATTCTTTTAATGTAGAATTAGACATTCATTTAGAAATATGAAATTCCTAATTATTTACTCAAATTTACTTTGAAATAATAATATTTTTGAAATAATCAAATAGATATATATCTATTTGATAAATAGATCGAAATTGATTATATTAATATTAATTATTAATCCCTATCTTGCACTTTATGTTATGTACTAAAATATCAAATAAATAATATAAATAAGAAATATTGGATTGGATATTCTATATTTTCTATGTTTGTAT